CTCGGTTCGAGAAATAAGAGGATCAAACCATTTCTTCTGACTCTTTTTCAAATTCGATAAATGTTGGTTGATCGTATATTTCATTATAGTTATATGATTCAGAGTATCATTTCCTATTTGATCCCTTTGAATTTCATATTCGAAGTTGCGATCAGATCTATTCATTAAAAAGAATCGATTCAATACATTTCTTATGTACCCATAGGTGCTATATTGGATTTGAATCAGATTTCGGATCAATCTATATTGATTGACTCCCTCCATTATGTTGTTGCTAGCAAATACCGCCATTTTTATTTTTGGATCTTCCAAATCATTCCCGCAGTAGATCCGGACCGATTTTTTTCTGATCCTTCGATAAAAAGATTCATTCTCTTCATAAAAAAGAGGAGGTAGAATCAATAAAGATTTCTTTTTCGATTCATCTCTGGAGTTGAATACCTTATTCAAGAATTTTTTTTGATCTAACCCGTAGGAATCAATAGAAAAGGCAAATCCCCTATGATACACCAGATCCGGCCCGGTTATTGATAGAGTGAATAGATCTGTCATTTCTTTAAATCTCTCTTCTGATTCAAAATCGTGGTGTAACGTGTATCCCCCCTTGTTCCGGCCATGGAATAGATGAAATAAATCAAAAAATGGATTTTTGTTCAAGAATGAAATCTTATTGGAACTGTCCATATCCGGTTCATCCTTCGGAACCATATCAGATCCCGGATCTGATGAAATAGGATGAATTGAGACGGTATTTTGTAAATACGTAATTATCTTGAATATATCAACCATTTCTTTATTTTCCGATCGCCTGGAAAGAACAAAAGAAACATCTTGTTTTTTCTTCAAAAATTTCTGATCTCTAGTGGACCTCTCAGTAGGATTCGAACCCAGATGAAGTTCTGACCATCTGTCAGAGAAAAAAGAACGAATTGATCTTGTAGGATTCCCAATAAATTCTTCGATTTCTTCCGGAAGCAGATGATTATCCATCTGCTTTTCACGTTCCGCGAATAGCCGGTACATTGAGGAAGATCCAAAAGGGCATTTCGGGAATCGATCTGATTCTATCTCTCTTCCTTCCGTTTGAAGAAAGGAAGGATCCCAAAGAATCGATCTTTCTTTTGCTTTTAGTAGTTGCTGAATCTCTCTTTGATCGATCAATGTGTGATATTCGGAATCCTCATTTCTAATGGAATCGAAATGATCTCTGGATTGATCAGAAGAGCCTTTCAATTGGCTAGAATCCGTTACTTGAACGAAAATGGATCTTGTGGAATCATATTGAATATTTGACAATACATTCCGTACCTTGCTAAAAAACCGATCCTTGTTTACCAACCACACATTGTCTAACCAAATCAAATTATCTCTCGATACGTTCCTCAAAAAATCCGATTCGTGCTGATTCTTCCCCCAACTAACGAAGAGATCTTGGCGGAATTGCCACATATGAAATTGAGCACAATTTTGCAAAGAAATACCCCACTTGTTTCTCGAGAAGAGATGGGAAACATGCTCAATTGATTGAATAGTTGCCTCAGCTCCTTGTTGTTTGAAGAAACCCCCCCCTTCAATTGGTCTTTTTTCACGAAAAGCAGACATGAGATAACAAATCAAGTCTTTCCCTAAGACTTCGAATAGCTGTCCCGAATTCAAGTTGAGTATGTTTTGCTTCTTCCTCGGAGAAAGACGATCAAACAATTCCCAATCATGGTCCTTGCGGATCAGATCATCCGTATAGGATAAAAAAAGAAACTCCATATATTTGCTATCTTTCTCTTTGAATGAGATCTCAATTCCAGCTACGGTTTTATTAGATACCTTACAACTAGAATCCCTCTTTTTTCCGATCCGGTTCCTCCACCACCGCGAACCCCGGTCAGGCATGATACACTTTTTATTTATTGGGAGAACCCAAGTACTCTCTTGCGGATCCATGAAACAACTCTCAGAAATCTTTTTCCCTTTTGGAAGATACAGGAGCGAAACAATCAACCTATTGATATTGGAAGACCAAAAAGATTCTTCCAATGTCTCATTTCTGGGTCCAATGGAATTCATAGGTATAGGAAGAAGGCCCATCAAATAGAGATTTTTTCTTTCGACCATCTTTCGATTGTTAATACGAGATATAAGGACCGCTACTACAAGCAGTACTATACCTTTGATCGTGAAATATCGATTGCTTCTTGAACCCTGTGAATCACGTGAAAGTAGGATACTCCAAATTCGGGGGTCAAAGAGTTTCATAAAACGTTCTTGGTGGAAAAAAATGTGAGTGAAAGATCCTACTGAATCGAATTTGATCCATGAATCTAAGAAATAGTGAGAATTCTTGATCTCTCTCAATATCTCTCTCAATTCGAAGATCCAGGATTTGAATTGATGTCGTTTCATTGACTCCTCCTAAAGATTTCATTTCAATTGGAATTTGGTTATTCACGATGTACGATGATCCCTGTTAAGCATCCATGGCTGAATGGTTAAAGCGCCCAACTCATAATTGGCAAATTCGTAGGTTCAATTCCTGCTGGATGCACGCCAATGGGAACGTTCAATAAGTCTATTGGAATTGGCTCTGTATCAATGGAATCTCATCATCCATACATAACGAATTGGTATGGTATATTCATACCATAACATATGAACAGTAAGAACTAGAATTCTTATCGATACTGGAACTCATAGGGAAGAAAATGGATTTATGGATGGAATCAAATATGCAGTATTTACAGAAAAAAGTATTCGGTTATTGGGGAACAATCAATATACTTCTAATGTCGAATCAGGATCAACTAGGACAGAAATAAAGCATTGGGTCGAACTCTTCTTTGGTGTCAAGGTAATAGCTATGAATAGTCATCGAGTCCCGGGAAAGGGTAGAAGAATGGGACCTATTATGGGACATACAATGCATTACAAACGTATGATCATTACGCTTCAACCGGGTTATTCTATTCCACCTCTTATAGAGAAAAGAACTTAAAGAAAAATACTTAATAACACGGCGATACATTTATACAAAACTTCTACCCCGAGCACACGCAATGGAGCCATAGACAGTCAAGTGAAATCCAATCCACGAAATCATTTGATCCATGGACAGCGTCGTTGTAGTAAAGGTCGTAATGCCAGAGGAATCATTACCGCAGGGCATAGGGGGGGAGGTCATAAGCGTCTATACCGTCAAATCGATTTTCAACGGAATAAAAAAGACATATCTGGTAGAATCGTAACCATAGAATACGACCCTAATCGAAATGCATACATTTGTCTCATACACTATGGGGATGGTGAGAAGAGATATATTTTACATCCCAGAGGGGCTATAATTGGAGATACCATTGTTTCTGGTACCGAAGTTCCTATATCAATGGGAAATGCCCTACCTTTGAGTGCGGTTTGAACTATTGATTTACGTAATTGGAAGTAACCAATTAGGTTTACGACGAAACCTAGAAATCGATCACTGATCCAATTTGACTACCTCTACGGGAGAAACCTCAGCAGAAAACTGTTGAGTAACGGCAGCAAGTGATTGAGTTCAGTAGTTCCTCATAGAAAATTATTGACTCTAGAGATATGGTAATATGGAGAAGACAAAATTGTTTGAAGCACGCACAGAACCGGAAGCGCCCCTTGTTTCAATCAAAGAAAGGAGGACGGGTTATTCACATTTAATTTGATGGTCAGAGGCGAATTGAAAGCTAAGCAGTGGTAATTATAAAGATCCCCCGGGGAAAAATAGAAATGTCTCCTACGTTACCCGCAATATGTGGAAGTATCGACGTAATTTCATAGAGTCATTCGGTCTGTGAATGCTACATGAAGAACATAAGCCAGATGACGGAACGGGGAGACCTAGGATGTAGAAGATCATAACATGAGTGATTCGGCAGATTTGGATTCCTATATATCCACTCATGTGGTACTTCATCATACGATTCATATAAGATCCATCTGTCTAGATATCATCATATACATCTAGAAAGCCGTATGCTTTGGAAGAAGCTTGTACAGTTTGGGAAGGGGTTTTTATTGATAAAAAAGAAGAATCTACTTCAACCGATATGCCCTTAGGCACGGCCATACATAACATAGAAATCACACTTGGAAAGGGTGGGCAATTAGCTAGAGCGGCAGGTGCTGTAGCGAAACTGATTGCAAAAGAGGGTAAATCGGCCACATTAAGATTACCATCTGGGGAGGTCCGTTTGATATCCAAAAACTGCTTAGCAACAGTCGGACAAGTGGGTAATGTTGGGGTGAACAAAAAAAGTTTGGGTAGAGCCGGATCTAAATGTTGGCTAGGTAAGCGTCCTGTAGTAAGAGGAGTAGTTATGAACCCTGTAGACCATCCCCATGGGGGCGGTGAAGGGAGAGCGCCAATTGGTAGAAAAAAACCCGCAACCCCTTGGGGTTATCCTGCGCTTGGAAGAAGAAGTAGGAAAAGGAACAAATATAGTGATAGTTTTATTCTTCGTCGCCGTAAATAGGAATATTTAAAATCGAATTTTTGGAATTTGAAATAATGTGATGGGCGAACGACGGGAATTGAACCCGCGCGTGGTGGATTCACAATCCACTGCCTTGATCCACTTGGCTACATCCGCCCCTTATCTAGCTAAAGGATTTTCTCTTTTTTCTTTTTCCATTCATCATTATTGTATTTTTTCTTACCTTTATACTTAGATCGAGATATTGAACATAGAATGCTAATTTAAAAAATGTAAAAAAAGGAGTAATCCGCTGTGACACGTTCAATAAAAAAAAATCCTTTTGTAGCTAATCATTTATCGGAAAAAATTAAAAAACTCAACATGAGGGAGGAGAAAGAAATAATAGTAACTTGGTCTAGGGCATCTACCATTATACCCACAATGATTGGCCATACAATCGCTATTCATAATGGAAAGGAGCATTTACCTATTTATATAACAGATCGTATGGTAGGTCATAAATTGGGAGAATTCGCGCCTACTCTAACTTTCGCAAGACATGCAAGAAACGATAATAAATCTCGTCGTTAATGTTAAATTAATTAAATTAATATATTATTATTATTAATATTATATTATATATATATTATATATATTTATATATATTATAAAATTATATTATAAAAAAAATAAAATAAAAATATAAATAAATTGAAAATTTTTATTTTAATAGGGGATAGCCTTATGATAAAGAGAAATAACTTGCGTTCAAGTACAGAAGTTAAAGTTTTAGCTCAACATATATGTATGTCTGTTTTCAAAGCACGAAGAGTAGTTGATCAAATTCGCGGGCGCTCCTATGAGGAAACACTTATGATACTAGAACTCATGCCTTATCGAGCATCTTTTCCCATTTTGAAATTGGTTTATTCTGCAGCAGCAAATGCTATCCATAACATGGGCTTAAACGAAGCTCATTTATTTATTAGTAAAGCTGAAGTCAATGGGGGTACTATTGTGAAAAAGTTAAGACCTCGGGCTCGAGGACGTAGTTATCCAATAAAAAGACCTACTTGTCATATAACAATTGTATTGAAGGATAAATCTAAAGATTCATAGGTATGGAAAGATAATATAAAAAAAATAAAAATATGGGACAAAAAATAAATCCACTCGGTTTCAGACTTGGTACAACCCAAAGTCATCATTCCTTTTGGTTCGCACAACCAAAAAATTATTCCGCGGGTATACAAGAAGATGAAAAAATACGGAATTGTATCAAGAATTATGTACAAAAAAATAAGAAAACGCCTTCGGGTTTCGAAGGAATTGCACGTATCGAAATTAAAAAAAGAATCGATTTGATCCAAGTCATAATCTATATTGGATTCCCAAACTTATTAATAGAAGGCCGAGCACGAGGAATCGAAGAATTACAGATGAATGTACAAAAGAAGTTTCATTCTATGAATCGGAGACTCAACATTGCTATCACAAGAGTTGAAAAACCTTATGGACAACCTAATATTCTTGCAGAATATATAGCTTTACAATTAAAAAATAGAGTTTCATTTCGAAAGGCAATGAAAAAAGCTATTGAATTAACTGAACAAACGGATACAAAAGGAATTCAAGTGCAAATCGCAGGGCGTATCGACGGAAAAGAAATTGCACGTGTCGAATGGATCAGAGAGGGTAGGGTTCCTCTACAAACAATTCGCGCTAAAATTGATCATTGTTCCTATACAATTCGAACTATCTATGGAGTATTAGGCATAAAAATTTGGATATTTGTGGACGAGGAATAATAAATAATGGACCTTTATTTGTCTTGCCGGCCTGCCCAACAATAGAACAAAAAAAGAAAATGACAAACTGTTTTCATCCTTTTTACGTTAAATCAAACAAAAATGAGCAATTCTAATTCTATAAGATTTAATAAAAATTCGATTGACCATTTAATTTAATATAATTGCTATGCTTAGTGTGTGACTCGTTAGTTTTTTTAGAGTTCGTTTATAGTTGGGATTCAAAAAAAATGACTAACCCCCACTATGAACTTACTAACTATATAAACTAATAACCAACTTATTGCTTCGTATTGTCGAGATTCCAAAAAACAGTCACTATATGACTGGATCGATCATATAGTTGTAGCAACTGAAATTTTTTCAAAAAAAATAAAATAGAAATCTGATTATAGGTTGCAAAGCAAAAAAAAAAAAGGAGGGATGTGGATAAATGGAAGGATGATAGAAAGAGAGAACAAAAGTATCAATGATATATGATTCCAAATATGTATGGTCTATGAATTATCTCACAAAAGGCAGTGTAATAAAGCATCAATACCGATACTGATATAAATAATAAAGATAATAAAGATAAAGAGCCTCGGGTTAATAGAAACTAAGGAAATTGACTCGGGAACGCATTTTGTCGGGGGCTCCATTGCGGAGTTCGGGCCTAACCATTAACGAAGAGGCTATGGGAACGACAGAACCTGTGATTATATAAGATTCTCTTGAAAACGAATCTTAATTATTCATTGGGTGGGATGGCGGAACGAACCAAGAACAAATTGATTTATTGATTTATTCTAAAAAGTCATGAATTGACCCTACGAATGAAGAAGGAAAGAGTCAATATTCGCCCGCGAAACCTTTAGTTTTAGTTATTGAATTACAATATTTTGGCACGATTCAATAGGAAAAAAATAAGAATTCATTACGTTATATGTTATATAAAGAAACATTCTATAAATATGAAAAAAAAAAATATATATATATAAATGTCCGGTTGTATGGTATATACAGCTTACTCTTACTATATAACAATACTATATAACAAATATAACAAATTAAATTTCAATAAATCCCATTACATTACTAAGTCTAAGTGTAGTGTATTGTATATTATTTATTTTATTAAATACATGTGTATCCGCAGTAATATTAATGAATCATTTCATTCGTGAGGAGCCGGATGAGAAGAAACTCTCATGTCCGGTTTTGTAATAGAGGTGGAATTAATTTAAGAAACAACCATCAACTATAACCCAAAAAGAACCAAATTTCGTAAACAACATAGAGGAAGAATGAAGGGAATATCTTGTCGAGGCAATCATATTTGTTTCGGCAGATACGCTCTTCAGGCACTTGAGCCCGCTTGGATCACGGCTAGACAAATAGAAGCAGGACGAAGAGCAATGACACGATATGCGCGTCGTGGCGGAAAAATATGGGTACGTATATTTCCCGACAAACCTGTTACAGTAAGACCCGCGGAAACACGTATGGGTTCGGGGAAGGGAGCCCCAGAATATTGGGTATCCGTTGTTAAACCAGGTCGACTACTTTATGAAATGGGCGGGGTATCAGAAACTGTAGCCAGAGCAGCTATTGAAATAGCTGCGTGCAAAATGCCTATACGAACTCAATTCGTTATTGTGTGATAGGGATGTAGAAATAAAAAAGGGGTATTGATGATGAAAAAATATAGGTTTATTTATTTCTGGACAGGCAATATTTATTTTTTTCTTTATCCTTTGCAGTGAAATAACAGATAAAAAAAATGATATGATTCAACCTCAGACCCTTTTGAATGTAGCGGATAATAGCGGAGCTCGAAAATTGATGTGTATTCGAATCATAGGAGCTGGTAATCAACAATATGCTCATATTGGTGACGTTGTTGTTGCCGTAATCAAAGAAGCAATACCAAATATGCCTCTAGAAAGATCAGAAGTGATTAGGGCTGTAATTGTACGTACATGTAAAGAACTCAAACGTAACAACGGTATGATCATACGATATGATGACAATGCTGCGGTTGTTATTGATCAAGAAGGAAATCCAAAAGGAACTCGAGTTTTTGGCGCGATCGCTCGGGAATTGAGACAGTTGAATTTTACTAAAATAGTTTCATTAGCTCCCGAAGTATTATAAATACTAGTAGATTAGACTATGATGTAGTGAGGTATCTAAAATCGGTCAAGTTAGTAGATTGGATTATGTCTCACGCATATACTTTTAATTAATAAATATATATAAATTTATATTAATATTAAATAATATTAAATTAATTTTATTTTAATAATTCAAAAAAACATGTTGATTATATTAAAATTAGGGGGTACAAATAATTATAGTTCGTCATGGGTAAGGATACTATTGCCGATATAATAACTTCTATAAGAAATGCTGACATGGATAAAAAAGGAACGGTTCGAATAGCATCTACTAATATTACCGAAAACATTGTTAAAATACTTCTACGAGAAGGTTTTATTGAAAATGTTCGGAAACATCAGGAAAATAACAAATCTTTCTTGGTTTTAACCCTGCGACATAGAAGGACTAGAAAGGAAATATATAGAACTATTTTAAAACGTATCAGCCGACCCGGTCTACGAATCTATTCCAACTATCAAGGAATTCCTAAGATTTTAGGCGGAATGGGGATTGTAATTCTTTCTACTTCTCGAGGTATAATGACAGACCGAGAAGCTCGACTCGAAAAAATTGGGGGAGAAATTTTGTGTTATATATGGTGATCCTCTCCCCCCATTATCCTAATTTTATCTATAACTTCCCATTTATTTGTGAAATAGAGAGCGAGTTTTATATAACCCTTCCCCCGTTAGTTGATAACTCAAGGAGTTACCTAGAATGAAAGAACAAAAAAGGAATGAGAAATATGAAAATAAGGGCTTCTATTCGTAAAATTTGTGAAAAATGTAGACTGATTCGCAGGCGCGGACGGATTATAGTGATTTGTTCCAATCCGAGACATAAGCAGAGACAAGGGTAATCCTTCTAAAATATAAAAAATAATTTTCGATAAAGAAAAGAAGGACCCATATAAAAAAAGAAAGAATCCGTTTTAACATGAGATGGATATCTCCGCATCTTTCTGTATATTTATGACTTATATTTATGAGATGATAAAATATGACAAAACCTATACCAAGAATCGGTTCACGTAAGAATGGGCGTATTGGTTCACGTAAGAACGGACGTAGAATACCCAAAGGAGTTATTCATGTTCAAGCAAGTTTCAACAATACCATTGTAACTATTACAGACGTACGAGGTCGGGTAGTTTCTTGGGCCTCCGCGGGTACTTCTGGATTCAAGGGCACAAGAAGGGGGACACCCTATGCTGCTCAAGCAGCAGCAGTAAATGCTATTCGTACGGTAGTTGATCAGGGTATGCAACGAGCAGAAGTTATGATAAAAGGCCCTGGTCTCGGAAGAGATGCAGCATTACGAGCCATTCGTAGAAGTGGTATACTATTAAGTTTCGTGCGCGATGTAACACCTATGCCACATAATGGATGTCGACCCCCTAAAAAAAGACGTGTGTAGAAATAAGAATTAAAAGGATTTCAAGAGAAATAAATGATTCAATGATCTAATCTAAAGAATAATATTAGTATGGTTCGAGAGGAAGTAGCCGGGTCTACTCGAACACTACAGTGGAAATGTGTTGAATCAAGAATAGACAGTAAGCGTCTTTATTATGGTCGTTTCATTCTGTCCCCGCTTATGAAAGGTCAAGCC